TCAATATACAATAATAATATACAATATAAATAATAATAAATAATATATATACAATATAAATAAATAATAGAAATATATTCTAGAATATATTAAATTATATTATTTAATATTCTAAAATACAATAGAATTTCGATTTATTTATTACTATTCATTTTTATTACTATGTTAATAATAATAATGTTAATAATTAATACAATTTCCAATTCGAATATTTTAAAATTGGATATATCTTTTAGCATTTGAGTTTTAGATAATTAAAGTTTTCGTTTTTGAATTCAAATGACATTTAAACTTGTTTTTATTCTATTATTTTATTTGATTCTATATCATAATCATATAGTTCCAATTTGGAATCGTTAGTTATAACTAATGAGACATTCCCTACTTTCATTCATAAAGAGGTGAGTAGTAAAGACATAAATTAAGACGACAAAAAAGAGAATCGAACCTTAAAGTATTCAAAATTACATCGTAAATGTGACAGTTAGATATATATTTGCCTTAAGCTATATATCCATCTATATTGAATTGCAGATAGAGAAATGGTAGAATGATAGTCGATTGGACCAAATCCAACCAGGGTTCCCTATAGTCCTATAGAAGGTAGGTAAGAAATAAACGAAAATAGTTTTTCGAGATAGGAATCTGATATCTAATGAATTCAATTGAATTCAATGATTTCAGTAGAAATGAAAGAACAAAAGAAACAACATCGGAATGAAATTTTAATCTCAACACAAAACGAAGGGGGATATGGCGAAATTGGTAGACGCTACGGACTTAATTGGATTGGGCCTTGGTATGGAAACCTGCTGAGTGAGAACTTTCAAATTCAGAGAAACCCTGGAATTAATAAAAAGGGGCAATCCTGAGCCAAATCCTATTTTCCGAAAACAAAGGTTTAGAAAGTGAAAAAGGGGATAGGTGCAGAGACTCAATGGAAGCTGTTCTAACAAATGGAGTTGGCTGCGTTAGTCGAGAATTCTTTCCATCAAAAATTCAGAAAATACAAGTATTAAGTGAAGGATAAACGTATATACTATCCATACGTAGTGAATAGTATAGTAAATGAGAAATGACATCCCCAATGAATCTATATTTTTTCATAGAAAAAATATAGAATTGTAATTGTTGTTAAAAGATTGCACGTTTAAGAAAGAATCGAATATTCATTTATCAAATGATTCACTCCATAGTCTGATAGATCTTTTTACGAACTGATTAATCGGACGAGAATAAAGATAGAGTCCCATTCTACATGTCAATGCCGGCAACAATGAAATTTATAGTTAAGAGGAAAATCCGTCGACTTTAAAAATCGTGAGGGTTCAAGTCCCTCTATCCCCAAATAGACTAGTTGACTCCCCAATTATCTATTTACCTATCTCCTTTTTTATTTTTTATTCGTTCAAAATGCTTTAGGCATTGACGCTATTCTCTTAGAAGCGATCGGGGCGAAAATGTCCTTTTGTATCACATCTATATGATATAGATAAAAATGAACGTGTTTGAGCAATAAATCCCCATTTTGATAATTTATAATCTATATAATTACTCATAGTTAAATTCCCAAAGTCCTCTTTTTTAATATACAAGCCAAACAATTGCAGTACCTAAATAAGAATTGGGAATTCCCTTTCCTTCTTTTAATTGACACAGTCCCCATTTTTGAGTAAAATCAGGATGCTATATTGGGACGGGTCGGGATAGCTCAGCTGGTAGAGCAGAGGACTGAAAATCCTCGTGTCACCAGTTCAAATCTGGTTCCTGGCATGGCACAGTACATGATTCATTTGCATGACTTTCTCTTCTATAAATGAATTGTGAATCCGCATTCCTATTCATTTAGAGTTTTGATCATAATAATACTTTTATCCACTGCGACGAGATATATCCACCCCATCTATTTTCTATTTTATAGTTTTATAGATGGGTAGAATTTTTTAGATAAAGTATCTAAAAAAATTAGATTCTATTTCATTTCTCCTATCCTTCAAAAAGAATGTTAATACTTCATAGCAAAAGGTTAAATTAGTTGGTTGAGAGACTCCAAAGTCAAATATCTGAAATAGACAGGAGATACAAATAACTAGAATTCAATACTCCTTCAGTTCTTTGGATCATCTTTCATATTCGATTTCTTCATTTCTCTTACATAACTTTCTAAAACTGTTTCGAAGTTTTTTAAGTTTTGTTCGTTCGTCGTATCATCTGAAATAAATATCAAATAAATTAAATGGGATGCGAGAATCCTACTGAATCTCTAATTCTATTATCTTTTTTGTTAGCCTATCAACCAATAATTACCAAATATAAATGAGACTCCCCTTATTTTTATTCTGGTTAATCTAGAACGCAACGTATAAGCTTTGTGAAATTAAAATTGTAGAAATAGAAATTCGTTTCTTATCATTCAATGAGCATCTTGTATTTCATAAAAATTAGGGGCAATATAATCCTTGCGTAAGGGCCAGCCTATCCAACTTTCCGGCATTAAGAT